GAGTTTTCTAGCATTTGACTACGTACCACTAAAGGATTTAATCGCAAACTTGACAGATAACCCAGAAACTCTAAATTATCTTTATATAATTGATTTATATTGACCTTTTGCGGTTGAAACCATATGGAAAAATAACATTGCCATAAATTAACAAAATAAAATTTCCATTTATTCATCAGAAGCGGTGTATCCTTTGTTGCCAGAATGCATTTTCCGTGATATCTAACATAATGTATGAAAGGATCCTTGAGCAACCCTAGGATCGCCGGAAAATTATTACCAAAGACTTTTAAAAAATGTTGTATTTTTCCATAGAATAAAATTCGCTCAAAAAGGACTTCATAAGATGTCGATCGTAGATGAGAAGACCGCTTGCGTAGAAAAAAAAAGATGGATTCGTATTCACATACATGAGAATTATATAAGAATAAGAAAAATCTTGGATTCAAAATTGATTTTTTTTTAATATCAAAATTCTTCCAATTGCAAGACTCGTATAGACATAACCGAAAAAAATGCAAAGAAGAGGCATCTTTTACCCGGTAACGTAGGGTTTGAACCAAGATTTCTAGATGGATGGGGTAAGGTATTAGTACATCTAACACATAATTAAAATGTGAGAATTTGTCTTCTAAAAAGGGAAATATTGAATGAATTGATTGTAAATTATAAGATTTTTTTAATTGTTTTCCTTCGAAAAAGGATCCTAATCTTAGGGAAAAAGGAATTTCTACAATCACTGCAAATAAAACAGATATCATTTGATAATAGAAAAAATTGGTATGCCCCAAAAAGTGATTTTGGTTCAAATCCTTAGTGGGAATAATCAAACGATTCTGTTCAGACATCCGCAAAATTAAGCGTTTCACAATTAGTGAACTATATTTTTTGTCATAATCCGCATTTTCCAAGAAAATAGAGCGATTTCTATTTAATCTATTTAAACCATGATCATAAGCAAGTACATAAATATACTCCCGAAAAAAAAGTGGATATAGAAAACTCTGTTGCCGAGCCCCATCGAACTCTAAATATCCCTGAAATTTCTCCATTTGGATTGAAATTCGATTTGAACTGAAAGTAAAGTCTTTTTTTTATTGAGTTCTGAAATGACACATAGTGCGATACGGTCAAAATGAGGTATTAGACTACGAAAGCAATAGATACCTCATAAACAGGTAGACTGCTAACCAGATTCTCTATCTTTAATAGATTTATGTTAGTTATATTATAGAATAACAAAACAAAATGATTAGAAATCCTTTATTTTTTTAACCTAATCGCTCTTTTGATTTTGGAAATATATATATATATTTTTTTTTTTATCAATATACTGCTTCTTTTACACACCCATCTCCAACCTAATCCAAACGGACTAGGGAAAAAATAATTAGGACTCATGAAAAAATTGATAATAACACGCAAGAAAAAAATTCCTTCCCATACCCGTATTAGGCACTAATCTATTTTTAACATTTAATTAGATCGGGTAATTTTTCAAATTACGAATGGAAGCTCGTTTCTTTTTTTTTCCTGGAATCAGGAAACCTGGGTTTTTTATCCATCCATTTATATTTATTCACTCGACCCAAATTGGAATTCCTTTTTTTTGTTCGATACCGAAAATAAGGTTGTACCGATCAGGAAAGCAAAAAAAAATGTTATCTGAATTCTCCCTTGATACGACATGCTATTTTTTCCATTCGTTCCTTTCAGGATCAGTCGTGGTCTTACAAACTCTACCGTAGATCTGTACGAATACTTTTCTTCATACAAATGTGTAAAAGATGCTAGTCGCACTTAAAAGCCGAGTACTCTACCGTTGAGTTAGCAACCCCAAAAAAGCAAAAAAAAGAAAGTACTCCAAATATGTAGATACAACCAGAATAAAGAAAAAAAAAAAGAAAAATCCAGTCATGTGTGCGTCCGGGATAAATAGATCTATTTCTCTATGAGAGAATTATATTTGGTCGATACACTGTTGTCAATATGATTGTGAATTTTTAATATAGCGAAAAGAAAAAATAACAAGGCTTAACCCCTTGGTTTGTTAGTTCATACAATGAAGGAAAACTAAGCCAGTTAGGGTAATCTCAAATCTTTTTATACTATTTTATTTAGACCAATTTTTCTGGCCTTTAATTTTTTATGAATAATTTATTCATTATTCATATAATAATATATATATTAGTTTTATTCATAATAAAAATATTATTTTTATATACAGTATTTTTTTTATACAATAAAATTTTGTATTTATACAAAAATTATAATTTATATAGACCCAAAATTAATTTCATAAATTTATTTATGATTATAAATTATAAAAAATAGTAATTGTTAACAGGGTTTAGTATTCGTACCTTAGTAGGAATACTAATAATAAATCGAAATTCTAAAAAAAAATGATGGAAGCGAAAGAGGAGGAAAGAAAAGAGTAGATAAAATTTGATACCAAGCTATAGACGAGTCTTTCACACCCTCTTTTTTATGTTTCATTAATTGAATTTCGTTTTATTAAGAATTAATTCTGTAAAAATCCCTGCCTTCTTTGAAATATCGTGAACTGTTCTTGTTGGTTGAGCGCCTTTTTTAAGGAAATCGAGAATAGCAGGAAGATTTAAATAAGTTTGATTTGTTATTGGATAATAAAAACCCACTTTCCGAAGATCTCTTCCTTCTCTTCGGGATCGAACATCAATTGCAACGATTCGATAAACGGCTCATTGGGATAGATGTATATGAATAATACCCCCCCCCTAGAAACGTATAAGAGGCTTTGACCTCGTACGGCTCGAGAAAAAATTCAACGAGTATTAAGTTAACTCTCTGTGTAAAATACAAATATTAGATAGATTAATAAAAACATTAAATCAATTAGCCAGTATTGAAACCCTAAACAGTTTTTTCATAAAAAGAATTCGTAACATTCTTACTCTCATAACTCAAGTTAAATAACTCTCAAATATCTCAGCAGAGAATCCTTAAGTACTCTTTTTATTGAGTAGTCTCTAACCCTTTTTTGTTTGGCTCATTTTTTAGAATCAATTTTGATTCTTCATTCTGATCTAGTTGTTCAAACAATTTAAAACGGGATTTCCTTGTTTCAGGATTCTTTATCCTTACTTTGAATCTTTGGGTTTAGACATTACTTCGGTGATCTTGAATCGTTTTATTAAAAAGGGCAGCAACAAGCCCCTTATTTTGTTTATGATTTCTTTTTATCAAAAAATCATACAAACGCTTGATTAACGCATGATAGACTTTTGATTCAAATAATTTTACAAATTTAAGAAAATTTTATTTTTCCATTGTAAAATTGCCTAAAAGGTCTTTTTTTCAATATAAAAATACTTACGAAGTTGTAACAACTTATTGATTCGCACTAACCCTAGATCCTTACTCCTGCGAAAGGAATAAAAACTTTCTATTCTCCTCGAGTTATATTTTGTGTTCTTTTTTTTTTTTATTCAATAAAAAAAAGAACACAAAACGTCGAGCCAAGAGCGCCTATATTCCTATATAAAAAGTGGCGGATCAAAAAATCCACAGTAGATCATATCCTTCAATTCAAGTCGCACGTTGCTTTCTACCACATCGTTTTAAACGAAGTTTTACCATAACATTCCTCTAGTTTGTGTACTTGATTCAATTCTGGAATCATGAATAGTCTATAGTTCAGTCAGTATATCGTAATCTATACTTTTTCTTTCTCTATGAACGGAACAGTTAATTTACGCGTAAAAGGTTCAGTCAGAATTCAAATGAATCCCATATCAGATTGTATATATGTAAAATCGAAATTTGAATATAAATATATATATTTTTTTTGTTGAAATGATGAAAAAAGTTTATTTTTATTTTCATTTCAAAATTTTACTCTTAAAATATGTTGTATTTTTAAACAGAAATACAAAGATGGTGTACAAAGGCAATATAAAATTTATTCCGTAATGACTGTACTCTGGGACGGAAGGATTCGAACCTCCGAATAGCGGGACCAAAACCCGTTGCCTTACCGCTTGGCTACGCCCCATTTATATTTTTATTCAAGACTACTAAAAGAGTAATATTGCTATTGGTTGTTCGTCAATTCAATTTAAGCCCAAATTAAAATAGATTACACAGGTGCTAGAGTTTTGACACGTGTAGATAGCAAATTAAACTTACTTTATTGATCATTACATAGAATTCAATTAAGATATTGTATGAAAATATTATTTCTTTAATTCTCATAAGAGAATTAAAGGTTTTTTGATTGAGTAAGTTCAACAAAGTCTTTTTAGACTATCTTTCTTTATTTTTTCTTTATATAAAAAATTTATTAATAACTCAATCAAAATTAAATTATCCACAAGAACACCAATTTTTGTTATGCTTAATATATTTAATTTGATCTGTATTTGTTTTAATTCTGCCCTTTTTTCAAGCACTTTTTTAGTCGCCAAATTGCCTGAGGCCTACGCCTTTTTGAATCCAATCGTAGATGTTATGCCCGTAATACCTCTTTTCTTTCTTCTCTTAGCCTTTGTTTGGCAAGCAGCTGTAAGTTTTCGATGAAATTCTTAATACTGTCTTATAAAAATTCGCGGTTTTTTTCTTCCAACAATTCAAAAGATCAAAAAAATATTGACGTATGAACGAACTCTCAATTCAAATATTTAATTTTTTTGGTAGCCATACTAAATCTGGATCATTCTATTTCCTAAATTTTATCCTCTTTTCCCTAAACGAAAGAACCTAATTAGATTCGAGCTCACAAAAATAAATCACTTTATTTTTTGGTATCAAAATTAGATATTTGGTATAAAAATAGAGAATCTATTCTCTTTTTTTTTTTCAAAAAAAAAAAGTAAGATCTTGGAGATTGTGTAATGCTTACTCTCAAACTTTTTGTATACACTGTAGTTATATTCTTTGTTTCTCTCTTCATATTTGGATTCCTATCTAATGATCCAGGACGTAATCCGGGACGTGAAGAATAAAAAAGCAAGGTTTTTTATTGCTTTATTTAATTTAGTGGAAATGCTCGAATTATATTTGTTTTTTTATCTATTACATATCATCAAAAGGAGAAAGGGAAAGAGAGGGATTCGAACCCTCGGTACGATTAACTCATACAATGGATTAGCAATCCAACGCTTTAGTCCACTCAGCCATCTCTCCTAATTGAAAAGGGATACTTATTAGGTTCCATTATAAAAAAAAGCTTGAAAAAAACCTTCTCCACTTTATTCTTTAAAAGCTTTCTTTTTTGTATAGATTATTCTTTATTATATATATTTTTTTTTGTTTTCTATATTTTATTATATATATAATTTATATAATTTCTTTTTTTTTATCATCTATTTATATATATATAATATATATATATTACTATATATATAATATATAACCTTTTTTTATAGAACTTTCTCAGTAATTCTATTTACACAAAAAATTTAGATAAATATTAGATAAAGAAAAGGCTCGAACACGAAAGATAAATAAATAAAACCACAAAAATAAAAATAGAGAATCCTCTTTTTATTTTGTCTCGTCCAAACACAAGTAAAAGATCTTTTTTTTTAATAGCCTGGCCTGGTCAGTCCCCAGCCGGGCCTTTTTTTGTTAAAGTTAAAAGACTCATCCAATGGAGTTTTAGAAAAAAAATCTGAAATTGAAAAAAAAAAGAAAGAACCTGCTTTACTAATTTTATTAAGCCTACGCGTCGACGCTATAATTTTATAATTTTTTTTTTCTTTTTTTTTATTACACCCCTGATTACTTTGTTCGACAAAAGGTCAATTTATATGCAATAATTGCATTGTAGCGGGTATAGTTTAGTGGTAAAAGTGTGATTCGTTCCTTTAATCCCTTTAATAGTTAAAGGGTCTCTCGGTTTGATTCATCTTCCGATCAAAAACTTTATTTCTTAAAAGGATTTAGTCCTTTACCTTTCAATGAAAAATTCAAGGAAGATTATAAATTCTCGTAATTTGGATCCAAAGACTCTAATCAATTGTAAATTTGGATTATGAAATTACGAAACATAATTTGTGAATTGGATGACTATTTACAATTCAATAAGTATAACAAGAGGATCCATGGATAAAGCTAGAAAAGTTTCTTTCTAATCGTAACTAAATCTTCAGTTCTATTCATTGTTTGGTATAGAAAAAATTGAAGCAAAATAGCTATTAAACGAGAACTTTGGTTTACTAAAGACATCGACATATTATAATGTTTTAGCTCGGTGGAAACAAAATACTTTTCCTAAGGATTCTCTTAAATAGAAATAAAGAACGAAGTAACTAGAAAGATTGTTCGGGTTCTCCCTTTCTATCTTCTAGAAGGATCATCTATAAAGCAAAATTTTCTGTGAAAGCACCAAGACCGAAAAAAAGCTAACATAGATGTTATGGGTCAAATTTTTATTTTTATTCCGTTCCCGTCGTATTTTATTTGGTAATTTCTCCATACATCATAAAGGAGCCGAATGAAACCAAAGTTTCATGTTCGGTTTTGAATTAGAGACGTTAAAAATATAAAAATGATCAATCGACGTCGACTAAAACCCTTAGCCTTCCAAGCTAACGATGCGGGTTCGATTCCCGCTACCCGCTCTAAGTTGTAAATTGTCCCCCTCCCCTTTTATTAGAGATAATTTTATGTATTAGAATTGTCTAATAGCAATTGTGTATTGAAATGAATTCAATACACAATTGCTAAAAAGATTTCGCACCTTCGTTTTTTTTAACAACTATAAAGTCAAAAAAAGCGAAAAGCGTCCATTGTCTAATGGATAGGACATAGGTCTTCTAAACCTTTGGTATAGGTTCAAATCCTATTGGACGCAATATCAATATAGATATATTGATATTTATCTATTATTTCCATTTATATATATATATATTATAAAATATATTTTTATTTTTTTTATAAAAAAAGATAAGAAAGAATATAGAATAATAAATAAATTCTGAATGCTTTAATATTTAATATTAAACAGATATTAGTTATATATTTCTTTATATTATATATATATATATACTTAACTTAGATATACTGATATTTATAGAATTTCTTAATATTTTATAGAATTTCTTAAAAATTTAATTAAAGAATAAAATTTACTAAAAAAAAAGAAGGATCCATTTCCTTTTTTATACTTTCTCCTGAAGTATAAAACGTTCCAGTTGTTCTTGAATACCTTCTTTCAACAAGCTTTCTGCTTCAGCGGTTAATGTCTTGGTAGAGGATATGATTTCTTGGAACTGGGGTTTATTCGTTTTTAAGTAAGTGCGTAACTGAACGAGAAATTTTCTTACTTGTCCAATTTCTAATCCATCCAGATAACCATTTGTTCCGGTATAAATGGTCATTATCTGTTCTTCCACTGTGAGAGGGGCTGATTGAGATTGTTTCAGTAACTCACGTAATCGTTGACCTCTTGCCAATTGATTCTGAGTAGCTTTATCGAGATCAGAAGAAAATTGGGCAAAGGCTTCTAATTCAGCG